GGGTTGGTGTGATGTCTATTTTTGTTTTGTTTTAATCGGGGTTGAGTTTGTTAGGGGGATAGCAGATATTTGGGGTTTGGTGTGTGGTGGGTATTGGATTGGTTGGGTGGGGATTATTGGGTTGGTGTTGGTTTGTTTTGTGTGGTGATTGTGTGTTTGTTTGATGGGGGTAAGATAGAGGAAGGTTTGTTGTTGATGGAATGATAATTCGTTGTTTGTTTTATTGTAGGGAGATTTACTTAAATATTTTGATGATTGAAACGAAAATGTCAAGAAAAAAAGAAACGAACGCATCAAAACGCGTGAAAATAGGGGTTTAGGTAGAAGTTTCTAGGAAGGGTAGATAAATTAATCATGTCCGGTAAGCATTGCATTATCTGTTACTTAAAGGGAAAATAGCCTCCCCTTCGTGATGGGGTCAAAGTGCATCAGTATCCGGGTATGCGACGGCTTATACGATGAAACCATGACAAATTAAGGGGTTTCGGTGAACGATAGTCAAGCGCACATGTGATGGACATGTCAAGAGGAAGATATCTCCTGCTACGCACTTGAAGGGTTTATTGAAAGGACCCCCAGAAAAGAAGCGCAGAGACGGTCGGAATGCCGCGATTACGAAACGAGGGAGGGTTATTCAGTCCGACCACTTGTATCTGTGAAGAGCGAGAGAGAAGGATAGGACCAAGTTATGGCCCTGAAATAGGAACCAGTGGCGCAAAAGAGCAAGTTGGGCTAGGGTGTAGGGGGATGTTATGACCTTGAAGCCAATAACCGAAAGTATAACTGACACGGGGTAGCTCGGTTCTCGTGAGAAACACGATTAATAGATAACCAGGTTCTCTGGCTTGTGAGTTCCTGAAAGGGTTTGGGCAGGAATAGGTCCTTGGAGGTGGGCGAATTCAATAGACTAGGAGCACGCAAAGGTGTACTGGGACGTTATTCGTATATTAGGTGGGTTTTAGGTATAAAGCAGCAGTTTCGATCTTAAGCAACGCCGGCGGCTTGGCTGGAGGTAGGATCACTTGGGTTATTATGCCCCTGAAACAAAGATGTTCCTAGACCCGGAAAATCACGAACATTATCTATTTGGGCTAAATGTTTGAGTTAAATTGGCATAGCATACCCGTATGGCGTGGAGTATCCTACATTATAGTAGTGTCTGATGGGGCAAAAATACCCGATGCAGAACGTACATACCCTATAAAGCATGAGAAAAACATGCGGGGGGTGAGGGGGGGGTGGTTCTTGTAGTTAAATTTCTGTAACAGCGGCTTTTCAGGCCGTAGATCCTGGAGAAAGGCCGGGCGGGAATTTATGATGCAGTTTGTTTTATTTTTAGGGGTATGCTTTGTATTGGGGGGATTGGCAGTTGCTTCCAACCCTTCTCCTTATTATGGGGTAGTAGGGCTGGTTTTGGCATCTGTTGCTGGGTGTGGTTGGTTGGTTAGTTTAGGGGTTTCCTTTGTGTCGTTGGTGCTGGTTATAGTTTATCTTGGTGGTATGTTGGTTGTGTTCGTTTATTCGGTGTCTCTGGCAGCGGAACCTTATCCTGAGGCCTGAGCGGATTGAGGGGTTGTTGGTTATGGTCTGGGGATGTGCTTGGTTGTTGTGGTGGGGGTGGTATTGGGAGGGGGAGTGGAGTCTTTAGTTGATGGGGGGACAGTGGATGGTGGGGGGTTGTCCTCGGTTCGGTTGGATTTTAGTGGGGTAGCTATATTCTATTCGTGAGGGGCGGGGCTGCTTTTGATTGGGGGGTGAGGGTTGTTGTTGACTTTGTTTGTGGTGTTGGAGCTTGTGCGGGGTCTGTCTCGGGGGGCGATTCGGGCTGTTTAGGGGGGGGTCGGAAAGTAGTTTAGTTGAAAATACCAGCTTTGGGAGCTGGTGAGGAAGGTTCGATTCCTTTCTTTCTGATGGGTTAACTCTAAGAAGGGGTTTAGTCTTCAATCTTTGGCTTACAAGACCAATGTTTTTATAAACTATTAGAGTGGGTTAGAGTTTTAGTATTTTGTTCTCTAGTACGGCTGCAAGTGGGAATAGGACTAGGATAATTGTGAAGTATGATAGGGAGGCCAATTGGCCGATGATGATGAATGGGTGTTCTACTGGTTGGCTTCCCACTCAGGTTAGGATGAATAGGTTGGCTACTAGGGCTCAGAATAGGACTTGGGAGATAGGCCGGAAAGTTAGTGAGCGTTGTTTGGATTTGTGGAGTAGGGGGGCTAGGAATAGGACTAGGACGGAGGCGGCTAGGGCTAGTACTCCTCCTAGTTTATTTGGGATGGAGCGTAGGCTGGCGTATGCAAATAGGAAGTATCATTCAGGTTTAATGTGGGGTGGTGTGGATAGGGGGTTGGCTGGTGTGAAGTTTTCTGGGTCTCCTAGCAGGTTGGGGGAGAATAGGGCTAGGGATACCAGTGGGATGAGTATGAGTGCAAATCCTAGGATGTCTTTTGTGGAGTAGTATGGGTGGAGTGGGATTTTATCGCAGTCTGCAGGAATGCCTAGTGGGTTGTTTGATCCGGTTTCGTGTAGGAAGGTTAGATGGACTAATGTGAGGCCTACGATGACGAATGGTAGTAGGAAGTGGAGGGCAAAGAATCGGGTTAGTGTGGGGTTGTCTACTGAAAATCCTCCTCAGGCTCATTCTACTAGTGTTTGGCCAATGTAGGGGATTGCTGAGAATAGGTTGGTAATTACTGTGGCACCTCAGAAGGATATTTGTCCTCAGGGGAGTACGTATCCTACGAAAGCGGTTGCCATTAGGATTAGGAGGAGGATTACTCCTACGTTTCAGGTCTCTTTGTTTAGGTATGAGCCGTAGTAGAATCCTCGGCCGATGTGTAGGTAGATACAGATGAAGAAGAATGAGGCTCCGTTTGCGTGGATGTTTCAGATTAATCATCCGAACTGTACATTGCGGCATATGTGGGCGACGGAGTTGAAGGCTAGGGAGGTGTCTGCTGTGTAGTGTGTGGCTAGTAGTAAGCCGGTGATGATTTGTGTAATTAGGCAGACGCCTAGCAGGGATCCGAAGTTTCATCAAGCAGAGATGTTCGATGGTGTAGGGAGGTCAATTAGTGCGTCGTTGATGGTTTTGAATAGTGGGTGGTTTTTACGAAGATTGAGGGCCATTAACTGGTTCTGTGTATGGATATGAGTATAATGAGGATAGATAGGGCAAAGGCCCCTAAGTAGGATTTGATTTGTCCTGAGTGTAGGGTGGTAGCGGTTTTGGCTGCTATTGTTTGTAGGTTGGCCAGTCCTTCTGGGCCTAGTAGTTTGTATCAGGAGAGGTCGATTAAGTGGGAGGCAATGTTTTGGCCTGCGTTTAGTAGGCTTGTTGTGCTAAGTCGGTGTGTTAGGGGGTTGAAGTATCCTAGTGATGTAGAGAAGTTTGAGAAAGGTCCTTGTTTTGTGAGGATTATGGTTTGGGTTATTTTTGCTATTTCTAGGGCGATGAGGACGCCTAAGATTGTGACGATTATGGCAGTAATTTTGATGTAGGTAGGTATTGTTATGGGTGGGGTTTTTGTTGGGAGGATAAATGAAGTGATGAGGAATCCGGCTGTGATACTGCCTAGTGCGAGGCGAGTAATTGGTGAGGTTACTGCGGGATTGTTTTCGTTTATTGGTGTTAGAGGGGGGATGCGCACAAAGCCGGCTTGGACGAGTACAGTCATGCGGATGGTGTAAACTGCGGTGAAGGTTGTGGCTAGTAGGGTTAGTAGGAGGGCTCAGGAGTTTAGGTAGGATGTGTTTATACATTCGATAATTTGGTCTTTTGAGTAGAAGCCTGCTAGGAATGGGGTTCCTATTAGGGCTAGGTTGCCGATGGTTAAGCAGGAGGTTGTTGTGGGTAGTAGTTTTTGGAGGCCTCCTATTTTTCGAATGTCTTGCTCACCGTTAAGGTTATGGATGATGGAGCCGGAGCACAGGAATAGCATGGCTTTGAGGAAGGCATGGGTTGAAATGTGTAGGAAGGCTAGTTGGGGGAGGTTTAATCCGATTGTTACTATTATTAGGCCTAGTTGGCCTGAGGCAGAGAAGGCGATGATTTTTTTGATATCGTTTTGGGTGAGGGCACAGGTGGATGCAAATAGCGTGGATAGAGCTCCGAGGCATAAGCACAGGGTTAGGGCGGTCTGGTTATTGTTGAACAGGGGGTGGGTTCGGATGAGCAGGAAGATTCCGGCGACCACTATTGTGCTGGAATGGAGTAGGGCGGATACAGGGGTTGGGCCTTCCATGGCCGCTGGGAGTCATGGGTGTAGGCCAAATTGGGCGGATTTGCCTGTTGCAGCTAGGATGAGGCCTAGTAGGGGGAGTGTGGGAGTTTGGGATGACGTGAAGGTTTGTTGAATTTCTCAGGTATTTAAGGTGGAGGCCAGTCATGCTATGCATAGGATAAGGCCGATATCCCCAATTCGGTTATATAGAATGGCTTGGAGGGCGACAGTGTTGGCTTCTGCTCGTCCGTGTCATCAGCTAATTAGTAGGAAGGACATAATTCCTACTCCCTCTCAGCCAATGAACCGGATGAAGAGGTTGTTGGCGACGATTAGGATGAGTATTGCTATTAGGAAAAATAGTAGGTAGGTGAAGAATTTTGTGATGTAGGGGTCTGATGCTATGTATCATGTTGCAAATTGTAGAATGGATCAGGATACGAATAGGGCAATTGGGAAAAATGTCGGGGAGTAGAAGTCTATTTTTAGGCTGATGGGAATTTTGAAGTTTATAATGTATTTTCATTCCCATAGGGTGGTTAAGCTTTCTGTCCCTGAGTAGGTGTAGATTGTCATGGGAATTAGGCTGATTAGGAAAGAGGTTTTTACTGTGTTTGTGATGATGGTTGGGGTGTTTTTGAGGGAGTCTGAGAGAAGTGGGAAGAAAATTGGGGTAGAGAGGGTTGCTAGGGTTAGTAGTATAAATGTGTTTAGGACTAGTGGTAGGTCCATTACTTTCACTTGGATTTGCACCAAGATGAGTGGTTCCTAAGACCATTGGATTACTGTTATCCTTTGAAAGTAAGGGGGCTGAGGTTTTATGCTCAGATGTGAGAGTTAGCAGTTCTCATTGGTTGAACCTCCCCTCGGCAGGTAAGAAGGATTTAACTTCTATTTTTAGAATCACAGTCTAATGTTTTGGGTTGAAACTATACTTGCATATGGGTACACCGGAGATAAGTTCGGGTTTAAGGATTAGGAGGATTATAGGGATTATGTGTAGGGCCATGAGGAGGTGCTCTCGCGTAGAGGAGTTTTGGATGGAGGTGATGTGTGATGGTAAGGCACCTCGTTGTGTTATTATGAGTATGTACAGTGTGTATGAGGCAGTTAGTAGGATTGCAGTCCCTGTTAGGATGAGTGTTAGGGAGGATCAGTTGAATAGGGCGACTACAATGGTTAGTTCTGCTATGAGGTTGATTGTGGGGGGAATCGCCATGTTTGCTAGGTTTGCTAGTAGTCATCAGGTGGCTATTAGGGGTAGGAGTGGTTGTAGGCCTCGTGCTAGTAGGAGGATTCGGCTGTGGGTTCGCTCGTAGTTGGTGTTAGCTAGGCAGAATAGTATTGAGGAGGTTAGTCCGTGTGAGATTATTAGGATTATTGCGCCTGAGAATGCTCATTGGGTTTGGATTATGGTGGCGGCAACGACTAGTCCTATGTGGCTTACTGATGAATATGCAATTAGTGATTTTAGGTCTATTTGTCGTAGGCAGATGGCGCTAGTTATTAATGCACCTCATAGGGCGAGGGTGATGAAGGGGTAATGTAGGTTGTTTGTTGATGGGTTTACTAGTAGTGTGATTCGTATAATGCCGTAGCCCCCTAGTTTTAGGAGCAGGGCAGCTAGTAGTATTGACCCGGCGATTGGGGCCTCTACGTGGGCTTTAGGTAGTCATAGGTGAAGTCCATATAGAGGGGCCTTGACCATGAAGGCTATTAGGAGGGCTAGGGTGGATATTAGGCCTGTTCATGAGGTTGAGACTGTAGGGTGTGAGAGTTTAAGTATGGGAAGGTAGGGGGTGCCGATTTGGTTGTGTAGGTGGAGGATGGCGATGAGTAGGGGTAGTGAGCTGGCTAGTGTGTAGAATAGTAGGTAGATTCCTGCGCTTAGTCGTTCTGGTTGGTTGCCTCATCGTGTGATGAGGACTAGAGTTGGGATTAGGGTGGCTTCGAATGCGATGTAGAATAGTATTAGTTCTGAGGCTGAAAAGGCAAGGAGAATAGATGGTTGGGCTAGGACTAGGGCGGTAGCGAATATTCGTTTTCGAATGGCGGGTTCCTGTTCTAGGTGATTTTGGCTTGCCATGATTATGAGGGGTAATAGTCAGCACGATAGGACTAGTAGGGGGGAGGAGATTTGGTCGACAGAGGTTCAGAAAGTTAGGGTTTTGCTTGGGTAGTATGTGGGGACTAGTCACTGGAGGCTTAAGGTGGCGATTAATAGGCTATGGGCGGTAATATTGGTCCATAAGAACTTGCATGGGGAGAGGAAGGTTAGGGGTAGGAGTATCAGGGTTGGGATGATGATTTTTAGCATTGTAGGAGGTTGAAGTTGTGAAGGTGGTCAGAGCCATGAGTTCGGGTGGAGGCTACTAGTAGTGCTAGTCCTGCTCCTGCCTCGCAAGCAGAGAATGTCAGTATGAGGATGGGGAGGATAGCGGAGGATGATGTTTGTGTTTGGATGGGCCATATGGCTAGGGCGACGTATATGGATAGTATTATGCTTTCTAGGCAGAGTAGGGCTGAGATCAGGTGTGTTCGGTGGAAGGCTAGGTCTAGGCTGCTTAGGGTAAATGCTGCGTAGAAGCTTAGATGTAGGTGGGACATGAAGGGAGTTATAGGGTGGGTACTATAATTTGTTGAGTCGAAATCAACTGTCTTGGTTAGACTAACTTCCTGTTATTCTGCTCATTCTAGTCCTCCTTGGATTCATTCATATACTAGGCCTAGGGTGAGCAGGAGGATGAGGATGGACGTTCAGGTTAGGGTAGTTGTGGGCGATTGAAGTTGTGTTGCTCATGGCAGGGGGAGTAGTAAGGCAATTTCTAGGTCGAAAAGTAGAAATAGAATGGCTACCAGGAAGAATCGGATTGAAAAGGGGAGTCGGGCAGATCCTAGGGGGTCGAATCCGCATTCGTACGGGGACAGCTTTTCTGAGTCTGGGGTTATTTGGGCTAGTCAGAAGTTTAGGGCTGTTAAAGCAATGCTTAGGGTTAGGGATAGGGTGATTATGAATATGATTATGTTCATTGCTCTTCTCTGGGGTTGAACCAGATTTTAAGGATTGGAAGTCGATTGTAATGGATATACTAGAAGAGCAGGATCCTCATCAGTAGATGGAAATATAGAGGAAGAGTCATACGACGTCTACGAAGTGTCAATATCATGCTGCTGCTTCGAAGCCGAAGTGGTGGTTTGATGTGAAGTGGTATTTAATTAGGCGGAAGAGGCATACTAAGAGGAATGTAGAGCCGATAATCACGTGAAGACCGTGGAATCCTGTGGCAACGAAGAAGGTTGAGCCGTAGACTCCATCTGCGATGGAGAATGGGGCTTCGTAGTATTCCATGGCTTGAAGGCCGGTGAAGTAGAATCCTAGGAGAACTGTCAGGGTTAGGGCCTGGATGGCTTGTTTACGGTTTGCTTCTGTGATGCTGTGATGGGCTCATGTGACTGTCACTCCTGAGGCTAGTAGGATAGCGGTGTTTAGAAGGGGGACGTCTATCGGGTCTAGTGGTTTAATTCCAACAGGGGGTCATTGTCCTCCTAATTCTGGGGTGGGGGCTAGGCTCGAGTGGAAGAATGCTCAGAAAAAGCCTAGGAAGAAGAAGGCTTCTGATGTGATGAATAGGACTATGCCGTATCGTAGGCCTTTCTGGACGGTGGGGGTGTGGTGTCCTTGGAAGGTGCTTTCGCGCACGATGTCACGTCATCATTGGAATATGACTAAGATAGTTGAGATGAGGCCGATGATTAAGAGCAGAGGGGAGTTGTAGTGAAATCATATGGTTAGGCCTGAGGTGGTTAGGAGGGCAGCGGCTGCCCCGAGGATAGGTCATGGGCTGGGGTCTACTATGTGGTATGAGTGTGCTTGGTGTGCCATTAGTGTTAAATGTTTTCTTGTAGGTAAAGGCTTAGTAAGAGGACGAATACATAGGCTTGGATTATGGCTACTGCTACTTCTAAGATGGTTAGGAGGAACAGTACTAATAGTGCCAGTAGGGAGACTGCTGGTATTGTTGAGAATAGGGCTATTGTGGCGGTGGAGATTAGTTGGATGAGAAGGTGGCCTGCCGTTAGGTTAGCGGTTAGGCGGACGCCTAGGGCTAGGGGGCGGATGAGTAGGCTTGTTGTTTCGATTATAATTAGGGCAGGAATTAGGGGTGTGGGGGTGCCTTCTGGTAGAAGGTGGCCTAGAGAGGCGGAGGGTTGATTTCGTAGGCCCGTTAGGAGTGTGGCAAGTCATAAGGGGAAGGCTAGGGCTAGGTTTATGGATAGTTGGGTGGTTGGTGTAAATGTGTAGGGTAACAGGCCCAGTAGGTTTACTAGTAGTAAGAAGACCATTAAAGATGTAAGGATAAGGGCTCATTTATGGCCTTTTTTATGTAGTGGTATCATTAATTGTTTTGTGACTAGGTTGATGAATCATAGCTGTAGTGTTGAGAGTCGATTGGTGATTCATCGGTTGCCTGGGGAGGGTAGGAGAAGAGCTGGGAATGTTATTGAGATTAGAATTAGTGGGATTCCTAGTAGGGATGGGCTTGAGAATTGGTCGAAGAAGCTTAGGTTCATGGTCAGGTTCAGGGGGTAGTTTTAGGGGCTGTAGGCGTTTTATTGGATGGGGGGTTTATGGTGATGAATGTGAGTAGTTTGGGTTGAATAATTAGGGAGAAGGTGAGTCATGAAGTGAGCATGATAAAAAATCAGGGGTTTGGGTTTAGTTGAGGCATATCATTAAGGAGGGTTTAGCCCTCTTTCTCTAGCTTAAAAGGCTAGTGCTGTTTCATAGCTTCTTAATGATTAGGAGGATAGTAGAGAGGATCAGTTTTCGAAGTTAGCTAGGGGGGTTGACTCGACTACGATTGGTATGAAGCTGTGGTTGGCCCCGCAGATTTCTGAGCACTGTCCATAGTAAACTCCAGGGCGGGAGGCAAGAAATGAGGTTTGGTTGAGGCGTCCTGGAATTGCGTCAGTTTTTACCCCTAGGCTTGGGACAGCTCATGAGTGGAGTACGTCGTCGGCTGTAACGATAACTCGCACTTTGGACTCTGTGGGTACAATGACTCGATGGTCTACTTCTAGTAGGCGGAAGTGGCCTAGTGGTAGGTCTGATGTGGGGATTATGTAGGAGTCGAATGTGAGATCTTTGAAGTCGGTGTATTCGTAGGATCAGTATCACTGGTGACCGATGGCTTTTAGGGTTAAGTCTGGCTCGTTTACCTCATCCATTATGTATAAGATTCGCAGGGAGGGGAGAGCGAGTATGATTAGGACAGCAGCTGGGAGGATTGTTCAGACGAGCTCGATTTCTTGGGCGTCAACAGTGCTTGATGAAAGTTTTTCTGTGAGTATTAGAGCTAATAGGTAGAGAACTAGGCTGCAAATTGCTAGAGCAACCATTAGGGCGTGGTCGTGGAATTGTACAAGTTCTTCTATGATAGGTGATGAAGCGTCTTGGAAACCGAATTGTGAGTGGTTGGCCATTTTTGGGGGTGAGGTGTACGGGGGTTTCACCTGTGATTTAGTCTTGATAAGGCTATGTAGTTGCTTTACTAACACCTCTATGAGAAAGAAGCATAAGTGGTTTATATGCGGTTGGCTTGAAACCAACATATGGGGGTTCGACTCCTTCCTTTCTTGTACTTGGACGAAGGCTGGTTCTTCGAAGGTGTGGAATGGTGGTGGGCAGCCGTGGATTCATTCAATGTTAGTGCTTGTTAGCTCTGGTTGTGTTGCTTTACGTTTTGATGCGAAAGCTTCTCAGATGATGAACACGAGCATGATTACGGCTGTGAGGGAGATTAGGGAACCGATTGAGGAAATGGTATTTCATAGGGTGTAGGCGTCTGGGTAGTCTGAGTATCGTCGTGGCATTCCGGCTAGGCCTAGGAAGTGTTGGGGGAAGAAGGTTAGGTTTACACCTACGAATATTACACCGAAGTGGGCTTTAGCTCATGTGGAGTGCAGGGTGTAGCCGGTGAATAGAGGGAATCAGTGGGTAAAGCCTGCTAGAATTGCGAATACTGCTCCTATTGATAGTACGTAGTGGAAGTGGGCTACTACGTAGTAGGTGTCGTGTAGGGCGATGTCTAGTGAAGAGTTTGCTAGGACGATTCCAGTTAGGCCTCCAATGGTGAACAGGAAGATGAATCCTATAGCTCACAGTATTGGGGGATCTCATTTGATTGTGCCTCCGTGTAGCGTTGCTAGTCAGCTGAACACTTTGATTCCTGTTGGGATTGCAATGATTATAGTGGCGGATGTGAAGTAGGCTCGGGTATCTACGTCCATGCCTACTGTGAATATGTGGTGGGCTCAGACAATGAACCCTAAGAATCCGATGGACAGTATGGCTCATACTATTCCTATGTAGCCGAATGGTTCTTTTTTTCCTGCGTAGTAGGCTACTACGTGGGAGATAATTCCGAATCCTGGGAGGATTAGGATATACACTTCTGGGTGTCCGAAGAATCAGAAGAGGTGTTGGTAGAGGACTGGGTCCCCCCCTCCTGCGGGGTCGAAGAAGGTAGTGTTTAGGTTGCGGTCGGTAAGGAGTATGGTAATACCGGCGGCAAGGACGGGAAGTGAGAGGAGGAGAAGGACTGCGGTGATTAGGACGGATCATACGAATAGGGGGGTTTGGTATTGTGAGAGGGCGGGTGGTTTTATGTTGATTGCTGTTGTGATGAAGTTGATAGCACCTAGGATTGAGGAAATACCTGCTAGATGTAGGGAGAAGATGGCTAGGTCGACTGAGGCTCCAGCGTGGGCTAGGTTTCCAGCCAGGGGGGGATATACAGTTCAGCCGGTTCCTACCCCTGCTTCTACTGTGGAGGAAGCTAGGAGAAGTAGGAATGAGGGGGGGAGTAGTCAGAAGCTTATGTTGTTTATTCGTGGGAATGCTATGTCTGGGGCTCCAATTATTAGTGGGACTAGTCAGTTTCCGAACCCGCCGATTATAATTGGTATAACTATGAAGAAAATCATCACGAAGGCGTGGGCCGTGACGATCACATTGTAGATCTGGTCATCTCCTAGAAGGGCGCCTGGTTGGCCGAGTTCTGCTCGAATGAGAAGGCTTAGGGCGGTACCTACCATTCCGACTCATGCGCCGAAGATCAGGTATAGGGTACCGATGTCTTTGTGGTTGGTTGAGAATAATCATCGGTTAATGAATGTCACAGGTAAGATGGCTGAGTGTGTAAGCGTTAGGCTGTAGTCCTTTTTACAGAGGTTTAATTCCTCTTCTTATCGGCTCCGTGGTGAAATTCATGGTGAGTTGCAAGCTCATTGATGTGCGTTGATTGCGTACCGGGGCCTTTAGGCAGAGGCCTGTTGGTTTGGGCATATAGCTGTTAACTATAGTGTTGTGGGATCGAAGCCCATCTGTCTAGTTCGTAAGGTTCTAGCTTAATTAAAGCATCTGGGTTGCATTCAGGAGATGCAGGGTAATGTCCTGCGAATCTTAGCAGAAACTAAGAGGGTCTAACTCTTGTTTAAGGCTTTGAAGGCCTTCGGTTTAAGGTGATCCTAAGTTTCTTAGACAATGGTGAGGATTATGGGTGAGGTTGGTAGGAGGGTGATAGATGTGGTGATTAGGATGGCCACTAAGATGTTGGTTGGTTTGTTAATATGTCATTGTTTTATGTGGTTTGTGGTGTGTGGGGGTAGTGTGATTGTCGCACAGTATGCGAGGCGTAAGTAAAAGAATAGGCTCAGGAGAGAGAGAAGGGAGATAAGTACTGCTGCTGGGGCTACTTCTTGTTTGGTAAGTTCTTGGATAATTAGTCATTTGGGCAGGAATCCTGTCATGGGGGGTAGACCTGCGAGGGAGAGGAGGGATAGCATTAGTGTTGCGCTTAGTGCTGGGGTTTTTGTTCACGTGGTTAGGAGCGTGGATAGGTTTAGGGTTTTGATGGAGTTTAGGGCTATAAATACGGCTGCGGTTATTAGGGCGTATAGGTAAAAGTTTAGCAGGGCTAGTTTAGGGCTGTAGACGATAATAATTGCTATTCAGCCTAAGTGGGAGATGGATGAGAAGGCTAGGATTTTTCGAGTTTGTGTCTGGTTGAGCCCTATTCACCCTCCCAGGGCTGCAGAGAGAATGGCCATGGTAGTTAGTAGGGTTGGGTTTAGTGATTGGGAAGTTATGAAGAATAGTGCCATTGGGGGAAATTTCATGGCTGTGGATAGGAGGAGGCCGGTAGTTAGAGAGGTTCCTTGTAGTACTTCGGGGAATCAGAAGTGGAATGGGACTAGTCCTAGTTTTATCGCAATGGCTGTAGTAAGGATCAGGCATGATGTTGGATGAGTTAGTTGGGTGATATCTCATTGTCCGGTTTGTCATGCGTTGGTCATGCTGGAAAACAGGATAAGGGTGGAGGCGGCTGCCTGTACTAGAAAATACTTGGTTGTAGCTTCAATGGCTCGAGGGTGGTGGGATTTTGAGATTATGGGTAGGATGGCTAGGGTATTGATTTCGAGCCCGGCCCAGGCTGTGATTCAGTGGTTGCTTGAGACTGTGATAGTGGTCCCTAGGAGTAGGCTAATGGTAAAGATTAGTTTTGCTTGGGGGTTCATTAGCAGGGGAAGGAGTTGAACCATCATTTTCGGGGTATGGGCCCGATAGCTTGTTTAGCTGACCCTACTAGAAAATAATATAAGGGGAGTATGGAGGATTTTGATTTCTCTAGTGTAGGTTCAATTCCTACTTTTCTAAGTTTTAGGAAATGAGAGGGTTGGTATACCTCTGTATTCACTTTATCATAGTGACCCTTAGCACTCAGGCACATTTCCTTGTTGTTCTTAGGTAAGGGGGCAGGCCTGCATAGCAGATTGGCATGCTAGTGTGCCATAGGCATAGGGCTAGTGTGAGTGGGAGGAAGTTTTTTCATAGAAGGTGTATTAGTTGATCGTACCGGAAACGTGGGTAGGAGGCGCGGATTCATAGGAAGCCCGCGGATAGGAGGAGAACTTTAGTGGCTAGGATAACGGGGTATAACTCTTGGGGTGGGTTGAGGGCACTTGGGTTGAGGAAGAGGATAGCAGTCAATGTGTTTATGAGCATAATGTTTGCATACTCAGCTAGGAAGAATAGGGCGAAGGGTCCGGCTGCGTATTCTACGTTGAACCCTGAAACTAGCTCGGATTCACCTTCTGTGAGGTCGAATGGGGCTCGGTTAGTTTCAGCTAGTGTAGAGACATATCATATTATGGCCAGCGGTCAGCAAGAAAAGATCAGGTATAGGGGCTCTTGGGTTACTGCAAGGGTGCTGAGGGTGTAATTGCCGCTAAGTAAAACGACGGATAGGAGAATTATGGCCAGGGTTACTTCGTAGGAGATGGTCTGGGCTACTGCTCGTAGCGCTCCGATTAGAGCGTATTTTGAGTTGGAGGCCCAGCCTGACCATAGGATGGAGTATACTGCTAGGCTTGATATGGCTAAAAGGAACAGTAAGCCTAGGTTTAGGTCTGCTAGCGAGAATGGCAGTGGGAGTGGGGTTCAGATGGAGATTGCAAGTAGAAGTGCGAGTATGGGGGTTGCGATGAATAGAACTGGGGAGGATGTTGATGGGCGGATGGGCTCTTTGATAAATAATTTTACTCCGTCTGCTAGGGGTTGGAGTAGGCCGTATGGTCCGACGATGTTTGGGCCCTTTCGTCCCTGTATGTAGCTTAGGATTTTACGTTCAACTAGGGTAAGGAAGGCTACTGCGATTAAGATGGGGAGGGCGTAGGAGAGGGCTATAATGAGGTTGATTAAGATGGGGTGGTTGGTCATGGGACAGCTAGGGAGAGGATTTGAACCTCTGAATTAAAGGACTTAAGCCTTTTGCATTTGCCGAGCTCTGCCACGCTAGCTGGGCCCTTTTCTAGGGCGTAGTGGGGTGTGAGCCCTTTGTGATTGAGTTGGTTTCATCACTTAAGGCGAAGGCTTGCTAGTGGTATTGGCCTCACTTTTCCTATCCTTTCGTACTGGGAAGAGTTCATCATAGATAGAAACCGACCTGGATTGCTCCGGTCTGAACTCAGATCACGTAGGACTGTTAATCGTTGAACAAACGAACCCTTAGTAGCTTCTGCACCACTAGGATGTCCTGATCCAACATCGAGGTCGTAAACCCCCTTGTCGATATGGACTCTTAAAGGGGATTGCGCTGTTATCCCTGGGGTAGCTTGGTCCATTGATCAATTATATTGGGTCTGGGTGCTATTAGCACGTCGAGAGGTTGCTCTTGGTCTAGAGGTATGGTCCAGTTTTTGGAGGATTTGTTTTTCTCCAAGGTCGCCCCAACCGAAAAAATGCAGGCCAGAGGCTTATGTGTAAGTGGGCCCAGTGGGTGGTTATGTAATTTGGGGTGGCTGCTGTTTTTGAAGTTCCACAGGGTCTTCTCGTCTTATGTGTTTATCCCTGCTTTTGCACAGGGAGATCAATTTCACCGATTGCCTGCAAGAGACAGTTAAGACCTCGTTTAGCCATTCATACTAGTCTCGATTTATGGGACAATTGATTGCGCTACCTTTGCACGGTTAGGATACCGCGGCCGTTAAACGTCAGGTCACCGGGCAGGCATTACCTTCAATACTTGTTTTTATTTGCTGAAGGCTATGTTTTTGGTAAACAGTCGGGCCTTGATGGTTTGCCGAGTTCCTTTTGCAGGTTTTAATCTTTCTTAATGGACGCTCCTCTGTCGGGTTAACAATGTGTTTAATACTCTGCTTGTTGGATTGGTCGTATATTGGGGACTTGTTAATAATGTATAGATGTAAGCTTGCGTCGTAGAGGGAGGACCCTGGTTACTCATTCTAGCATTAATTCTCCTATCTGGTTATAGGTTAGCCTGTTAGTGGGGAGGGAGTCATATGGTTCTGATATTTTGGGTACGGAGCTTTAACGCACTCTTTGTTGATGGCTGCTTGAGGGCCCACAATAGGTTTTGTGTAGGTTATTTATCCGCTCGTGGAGATTGTATTCTTTTTTAAAGGAGCTGTACCCCCTTTAAATAGCCCTTAATTCGCTTCATTGGGGTTCGTAGTTTCCTTGGAGAAGAATTAAGAGTGAACTTAGATTCGTTTCACAGGCAACCAGCTATCACCCAGCTCGGTTGGCTTTTCACCTCTACCCATAAGTCATCCCACTCTTTTGCAACAGAGACGGGTTCGCTCAAGATAGCTGCTCGTGGGTAGCTCGCTTAGGTTTCGGGGTGGCAAACTTAAATCCATTTTGCTTGGTTTTTCTTGCTAGACCATGATGCAAAAGGTACAAGGGTTGATCTTTGCTGTTTTTAGCTTGGCTTGTTCATTGTTATTTCATCGTTCCCTTACGGTACGTGGTCTCTATCGCTCCAATGGTGTCTTTTCTATCGCCTATACTAGGACTAGCAAATGCTTTGGTTGGGTTTAGGCAGTAGCTTTGTTATTCCAGGTCAATGTATGTTGGGCTAGATTTTGGCATCAAGACGATCTGATGTTAGCAGATATCTTTCAGGTGTAAGCTGAATGCTTTTATTAAAGCTACGTCTTGGTAGTCTAAGTGCACCTTCCGGTACACTTACCTTGTTACGACTTACCTCATCTTTGGCTGAATGGCTTATTAGTTATAGGGAGTGTTGGTCGCCTGTGAGGAGGGTGACGGGCGGTATGTACGTGCCCCAGAGCCGGCTTAAAGAGGGCTCAATTGTCCCACTTTACTGCTAAATCCGCCTTCTAGGAACAGTTTCATGTTCCTTTGCCGTATGTTCTAGTTTAGAAAATGTAGCCCATTGCTTCCATTCCATAGGCTATACCTTGACCTGTCTTACTAGCGTGGTTGGGCTATTGCGCTCACTGTTGGGCTGTCAGTGAAGGTGAGCTGGCGACGGCGGTATATAGGCTGTTTTGAGCGAGAAATGGTCAGGTAGTATCGTGGATCATCGATTACAGAACAGGCTCCTCTAGGTGGGTTTGAGGCACCGCCAAGTCCTTAGAGTTTTAAGCGTTTGTGCTCGTAGTTCTCGGGCGGATATTCAGGTAGGGTAGAATATCAAGATTTAGGGTCAGGCATAGTGGGGTATCCAATCCCAGTTTGGGCCCTGACTTTCGTGGAATTCAGTTAGTCGTTGTTCTAAGATCTTCTTTGAGGACGGAGGCCTTATGAGCATCTTGGGCTTATGACAGCTCAGTTGCTTTTTAGTCTTAGCTACTTGGATAACATGCGTCCACTCTTTACGCCGTCAATAAAGTTAATTTGGGTCTCCTGTATGACCGCGGTGGCTGGCACAGGATTTACCGACCCTAGAGTTTGCTGTGGCTAAGTCAAGTTTACACTCATTGCTTAATATTAACTACTGCTGATAATCCGTGGGGACGTGGCAATTGCTAGGCGTCTTGGGCTACGGTTGGTGGTGAGCCTGATGCCCGCTCCTATCTACTTGGGGTTTAAGGTGTCCAGGGCATACGCACTGGGGCGCGGATACTTGCATGTATAAACCTAGCAACAACTAACAGTAAGGTTAGGACTAAGTCTTTTGTCCTTGGGTGCGGGTGGCAGCCGTCTTGGCATCTTCAGTGCCATGCTTTGTTGTAAGCTACGAGGAC